TTCTTTATCGGGATCGGAACTAAGAGAAATGGTTGGGACAACAAACATCCATCTTGTTCGTACTTTGGATACCCATATAACCATCGAAGATTGTTGAAGTGACTAATTCCTGGAAATTTAAGGAGCGTTGAGAACAAAGAAATTGTTGAAGTTTACTTTTTTATCTAGTACAAACACGCTTGATGGTAAGAAAAGATCTTTTGCAAGAGGGTTGGCTAGAGATTTCTTGTAAAAACATTAGCCCTGCTCAGTTCATAATGACAATCTTTCGACCTTTTTTTAATTCCACGGATTATTCTCATTATGCACATAAAGGAGGAGCCGTATGAGGTGAAAATCTCATGTACGGTTTTGGAACGGAGAATTCTTTGAATCGAATGACGACCGTAACGGATGTCGGCTCAATCCGAAGGAAATTATGCGGAGGCCTTACAGAATTATTATGAAGCTATGCGACTAGAAATTGATCCCTATGATCGAAGTTATATACTCTATAACATAGGCCTTATCCACACAAGTAACGGAGAACATACAAAAGCTTTAGAATATTATTTTCGAGCACTAGAACGAAACCCGTTCTTACCCCAAGCTTTTAATAATATGGCTGTGATCTGTCATTACGTGCGACTATCTCCACTATAGAAATAAAAAAAGGAAAGAAAGAGCAAATACGCTAGTAAATAAATACGCTTAAATACGCTAGTAAAGAAAATACTAGAAAAAAAAAATAGGCTTTCTACATATTGCATCGTCCAAAAAACGATTTTTATCAGCTGTAACAAAAAAAGAAACTTCATAGAAGTCGAAATATGAAGAAATATATGCCTAGATACTTTATTCTATGGATAAAGATCTAATTGATAGAGGAAGCGCCGTAAAGATCAATTAGCGAGGTTTTGGGCCGATACAATAAACAAGAACTGCTTATTTATGTCATGATATGAGATAAAAATTAGGAATCAACTTATGTAATAGAGCCGACCCCCTAAGTTATTGAGCAGCGGTGTAGCATCAGATCCCAAAGACAGTAAGTCTTTTTTATGAGGAAGAAGTCTTTTTCAAGGATTCTATATAAATTTCTATATGATATGAAAACGAGATAGTTACCTTTCAGAAAAATCTAACGGACGATAGTCCCGAAAGGCCTATGCTTTATTTTTCTGAAAGGTGGGAGAAAAGATAAAACTTCTTATTAATTTAATCAAAATTCAAGTTTGAAACTCATGGAATTAACCCCTTTTGGTTTTGGTTAACCCGAGACAAATCGATAGATCTATGAGAAATCTTATTCATCTTATTCACTTGGATATATGGTAGGGTAAAAAAATGGGACACCAAAAGAATTGACTGCCGAGCCGTATGAGGTAGGAAACTCTCAAGTACGGTTCTAAGGAAAGGAATTGAACCGCCTATTTCGACCGGGGAGAACAGGCCATTCGACAGGGGGATTCAGAAATAGCGGAGGCTTGGTTCAATCAAGCCGCTGAGTATTGGAAACAGGCTATAGCGCTTACTCCTGGTAATTATATTGAAGCGCAGAATTGGTTAAAGATCACGAGGCGTTTCGAATAAGAACAAGAGCTCTTTGTTTATTTATTTATTATTTTAGGATTAGAAATTCTAATTAGAAATTAGAAAAGTCTATTACTATTAAATTATATTCTTATTCTATTTCTATTAAATTCTATTTCTATTAAATTTCTATTAAATATTAAATCCATTTAATTTATTAATTAAATAATTTAATTAAATAAATTACCTTACCATTTAAATTATTAAATTCGATTTTCTATTCAATTTGAATATTTAAATAGTAAAAAATATTAATTTAATTGTAATTGTTTGTTTTTGTTGGACCCATCGGTCAAATAAAACGGATCATTTCTCTCTCTGGGAAAAACCAATCAAAGAATTTCATTATATCCTTTCTAAAATCGTTCTATTTCGTCTGATATTTCGTTTCGTAAGGATAAGTAATCCACGGATATAGCAAAATAAAATATATATTTTCTGCTTCTATTAAAACTAATAAAAACCCCTCAAATGACTAAATATCGATACTGGAGTATCCCTTAGTAATGAATGCTCACGCGATTTTGGATAGAGTAATATTGTTTATTCTATCTATGTAAGACAAAAAAAAACTCCATCTCGGAACTTCTAATTAAGATATGAATACAATACACTGGTTGCACAAAAAAATGGTTTTTGCACCAATGTAAAAGTAAAGTCCAAAAAAGGTTTTATAAGATTAAAAAGGTCCGTTGAGCGCCTCATGGATATGTCATAATAGATCCGAACACTTGCCCCGGATCGACTTCCAGATCATAATTGCTCTAGTGAATAACTAAAGAAAAAATAGATAGATAGATGAGAGATAGAAGAGAAAGAAACTAATTATAAGCGTCTCTCATAGGTTCACTAATTACTTGACTGTTGGCGGGTCTCTTTGTATGTGTTGTCCGGAAAGAGGAGGACTCAATGATTATTCGTTCGCCGG